TCCCTATGCACGAGTCTGTCATTGTACTGGAATAGTTGTACTGTAATATAGGACGAATACCTTGAACTGGTAGAAATAAAATATAAAGAATTAAGTAAGATTCAAAATGGTTTCTTTATAAAGGAAGAAAGATTCTGATTTATTTGATTGATATCAGGAGATCAAATGAGTTCTTCATTCATTCATTGAATGATAAATGACTACAAGCGAAGGAGATACACGATTTAAATAATGGAAAATCCAATATTTCACAATTGTATCTAGAATAACTGGAAAGGTGGAAACAAGACCAGATATAATTTGATCGTTATGAGCCAATCCAAAATCGTTGTAGAACGAACCAATTATTAGTTCCCAACCATGAGTCGAGTGAAATCCAATCCATAAATCAGTAACTAAAAGAATCGAAAAAGCTTTTATTGTGTCACTTAAGTTATAGAGGAATTCCTGAACCCAAGAATTAAGAATGACAAGTTCCTCATTACCCAAAATAAAATAACCACTTAGAATAGCGAAAGAGATTATATTTGTCGAGAAATGCAAAATGATATGGAGATGATATTCATTGTGTGTTTTGACCAATTGTATCGTTTCCTTGTGTATTCCTATACGAAGTTTTTGTATATGTGTCTCCGGGTACTCCTTTATCATTTCGTCCAACAGAAAGAGTTCTTCTAATTCTATGAATCTTTCTAGAACGTTTTTCTCTTGAATGATATTCAAGAGAGTTTTGGATTGCCCGGTATTCCACCAATTTGTAACCCAAAGTTCCAGACATTTATTAAATGAGAGAGAGACCCACCAGGGCAAAAATACTATAGATACAAGATATGGGAAAGAAGGCAATGCTTTCTTTTTTTTCATTTTTTATCTGTGAATTGAATCGTTAATGAACCTGCTTCATTCGTTGACTCTATATGATATTTCTCTGAAGCACGAGTTCTATAACAAGGTATTGAACCTATGGGTCTATTCATTCCAATTTTTGTGTCAAAATTGAGTTTAGTTCTTGGATCTAGAAGGAATATAAAAATGGGATAAGGGTTCGCCCTTTTCGGATAAAAATACAAAATCAATATTATTCCTAGATATCTCAATTGGGCAAATTCGAATGGGCAAATTCGAAGCAATTTCATCTTCATTTGTTCCTTTCTATGAATACTCGAAAACCCACTTAAAATAACGAATCGGATTTAGAAATGAACCCCCCCCCCCCCCAGTTAATTATTTCGAAATATTTCACCGCCTAGCCACAACCAAGGAAAAAAGGTATCATCAAAATTTTGGGCCTAAAAAGATGAGATGAATTCCGTATTACGAAATAAATGTTCGGATATATTTGATGAATCCCTACTTATTATATTAGCCTTAGATTAGCCTTTTTTCTAGTAGAAATTTTCTAGTAGATAAAGAATTGAGTTGGGATCCATACGCATACGAAATACTTTTGGTATACAAATGGTATACAAAAATTTCTTCTTTTCTTAATTTTCTTCTTTATTATAGTATAGTTTATTATAGTTATTCCATATATGCCCTCCTGCTTTTTTGGTTTATTCTATGGGAGTCGCCACGACAAAGGAAGGAGGAAATAGAATAATCTAACATGTTTTGTTCAAATGAACATTCCAAAAAGACTTCAATTGTATTAAAAAAGGAATTAGCAAGTTCCTTCCCCCATGCCGAGAAAACATTTATTCTTTATTGTGTTCAATTCATTTCAAAATACTTCAATTGGTACGCCCAAGAAATAGGCCAATTCGGCAGCTTTTTGTTCAATTTCTCGTGGAGTAAAATTCTCATCAGTACGAGTCAAGGGAATGGCCCCTTGACCTCTGATTTCCATATAAAGGACACGACGAGGATAAAGACCCTCTTTAACCTCAATTCTGATTGATTGGATATCTCTCATAAGGAAGCGAAGGAAGATGCGACGATTTATTCCAGGAAATCCCCAACGAAAAATGCACACAATTCCTTCTTTTCTATCGAATCGGTCATAACCACTACCTACATTCCACAAAATTGTGCACCACAAATAGGAGCTAACGAACAGACCTGCGATCCCGTAAAAAGACATCACGATTCCTTGTGGAAAAAAAATAATTTGCTGAGATGGAAATATAGATATCAGATTCCTACCAAGATAACTGGAAGTTCCAACCGCTAAGAATCCTAGTGAACCTAAAAAAAGGATACAGGCCCAGCAAAAATTACTTGTTTTTCGAGACCCCCTTATAAGTTCTATCCATATATGTTCTGATCGCCAATTCATACTATACTAGATCCAGTTGCATTCGATTGGAATTGAGAGAATAACCCAAATTTGACTTTACCTTTCTTGATCCCGAAGTAACTTTCATCAACTAGCACTATTCTGATGTGGAGTAATTGGTTAGATACATTGACTTTCTATTAAAAATATTTACTGATCCGTTTTTAACCAGCTATATATATATATACATGCATTTATGCAGATAGCATGTATCCGCATACATAACAGTTCTTTCATTTGTGTGTGGAAAGAGCCACATATCATACCATATTGCACTAAAAAAATATCTGTATTATGATACAGTGTTGAAATAAATTGATAGGATTTGGTCCCATTGGATCTAGACAATCTTATTTTTTTGGACATGAAGAGATAAAGAAGCCATTGCAATTGCCGGAAATACTAGGCCCACTAAAGGCACAAAAATAGAGGGTAAGTTGAGATCTGTCATAGAATGGGTGCCTCGATTTAATATTTGTATCTATATATTTGTATCTATTAGAAAGATATCTTATGATATGATAAGTATATCTATTATAAGTAATATTAGGTAATATTGACTATCGTATTTTATATAATATTATACTACTAAGTATATATAAACAATTAAGTATATATAAATATATAATTTTTAAATAATATATTTATATTAAAATAGAAATTTGAAATATAAAAATAATATGAAAATATTCAATTTAAAGAAAAAAAAGGATAGATAATAAGTGAAAAAATGTAGAACTAAATTAAGTGTACCTATTCATCTTTCTACACGAATATAAATAGGGTAATCTTCTTTTACAAATTTTATTATTCTTCTTCTCCCATCCTTATGTTCTTTCTATCTTTCTTTCTAATCTAATAAGGAGTTTTTTATTTAAAAGGAGTTTTCTTATGAAAATTAAGTTCATTATGAATTTGCGACTCTAAATAATAGGATCCAACAAACAGGGATTCATAGTAAAAATGCGATAGATGTAGAAATTATTTTATTTCATTTCCATATTTGATATTTCTTTTTATTTTGATTCAAGGGAAAGAAACCATGGAGCTGAAATAACTCACTTAGAACACCTTTTAAAGGATTACGTGGTACGATTGGGTCGAATAAGCCTTTATGGAATAAATACTCAGCCGCTTGTGAACCATCGGGTACTGTCTTATTCAATGTTTGTTCAATTACTCTTTTACCCGCAAATGCAATGTACGCATTAGGTTCAGCAATAATGATATCTCCCAACATACCAAAACTGGCTGTTACTCCACCGGTTGTAGGAGATGTAAGGACTGGTACATAGAATAACTTTTTAGTGGATTGGTAATCATATGAAGCAGAAGATATTTTAGCCATTTGCATCAAGCTCAAACTTCCTTCTTGCATGCGTGCTCCTCCAGAAGCACACACAATAATGACAGGTAGAGATCGATTAGTAGCATACTCAATCAAACGAGTGATTTTCTCACCTACTACAGATCCCATACTACCTCCCATGAACTGAAAATCCATAACCCCAATTGCTGCGGGAATACCGTTTAGTTGACCTATGCCTGTTTGAACAGCTTCAGTTAAACCTGTCTTTCTTTGATAAGAATCGATACGATCTTTATAAGGTTCCTCTTCTGAATGAAATTGAATGGGGTCCATAGAAACCATATCTTCATCCATAGGATCCCAAGTGCCCGAATCAATCGAAAGTTCGATTCTATCTGAACTACTCATTTTCAAATGATATCCACACTGTTCACAAATATTCATTTTTGACCTAAGAAGTTTTTTATAATTTAATCCATAACAATTTTCGCATTGAACCCATAAATGTCTGTATTTTTTATTTATATCGAAATCATTAGATCTTCCTCTTATATTGAAATCACTGCCATTATTACGAGTTCTTATACTAAAACTTCCACTTTCACTACCACTTACATTTTCAGTACAAATGAAACTATAAATGTAACTGTCACTGTAATTGTCAGTACCACCTGAAATGGAACTATTAATACTGACTTCAAAACGAAGATAACTATTAATGCAACTATTAATGTGATTAGTCCAACTAGATTGAGTATCATACATGTAATGATAATAGTAGTGATTGTTTCTCTTAGACCCCCTATTCAAAAAACTAGAAAAAAAACCTTCTAATTCACTCAGAAAAGAACTATCATTGTCAATCTCAAAACTATGATTTTCAATATCAAAATATACGGAATAACTGTCACCATTACTATCCCTAACTAAAAAAGTGTCATCAGAGATCAAACTCCAAATATCCCTGATACCAAATAAATAATTAACATTACTGAAACTATAACTAACACTATCACTCCAATTTTTCTCCGTATCATTTAGAAGGGGTTCATCACTTCCACTGGTATGGCCAATAGCATCAAGACTTTCCATTGATTTACTTAAACCATACCTATGTTCTAACTTTAACTTCTCGTTAGACAACATCAAATTGAACCACCATTTTTCCATAGAATCTTCCTGCCCCCTATTTGATGAAAATACAATAGATGAATAGTCATTCGATGAATAATTATTTTACTATTTTATTTCCTATCAGAATTAAGCATATGAGGATTAGGATTGTTAACTAATAATAAGTGAGTATTGAAAGAAATGATTCTCTTTTTTTTTAGAATCCGAGATAGCACTTCAATATCTATCTATATAGAAAGATTTTTTTTTCAATTAAAATACAAATTCTCATCGAAAATAGTT